GACCTACGGAAACACGTATGGGTTCAGGGAAGGGATCCCCCGAATATTGGGTAGCTGTCGTTAAACCAGGTAGAATACTTTATGAAATGGGTGAAGTTGGAGAAAATATAGCCAGAAAGGCTATTTCAATAGCGGCGTCCAAAATGCCTATACGAACTCAATTTATTATGTCAGGTTAGACAGGTAGACCGACGGAAAAAAGTCTTAGAGATAAAAAAACAATTGTGGGTTTCTTTTATTTTGAATTTGAACAAGAATATTTCTTTTTTTTTTACTTCGACTTTCTCTTTGCATTGAAAGAACAGATTCAAAACAAAAATGATATGATTCAAGCTCAAACCCATTTGAATGTCGCGGATAACAGCGGGGCTCGAAAATTGATGTGTATTCGAATCATAGGAGCTAGTAATCGCCAATATGCTCATATTGGCGACATTATTGTCGCTGTGATTACGGATGCATTACCAAACACATCTCTAGAAAGATCAGAAGTGATCAGAGCTGTAATTGTTCGTACTTGTAAAGAACTTAAACGCAACAACGGCATGATAATACGATATGATGACAATGCAGCAGTTGTTATTGATCAAGAAGGAAATCCAAAAGGAACTCGAGTTTTCGGCACGATTGCCCGAGAATTGAGACAGTTAAATTTCACTAAAATAATTTCATTATCACCTGAAGTATTATAGTATCACATCCTACTTAATAGAGTAGAGTCCTACTCGTCTACTTAGTTATTGACTGAAATAGATAACTTAAATTTAGTGAATCAAATTTTACCTGACGCGTATCTCTTTATTTATTTCAAATATTTTAAAATTCGATAAAATAATTTGAAGTATTTTATTGTTTATATTATTTAATAATATTAAACATTTTTAAACATTCTTATTGTTATTGAGTTATTGAATATTTTTTTTTTACCTAAAAAGTAAAAAAAAGCATGTTGATTAGATCAAAAACGTGGAGGCAACAAAAATTAAAATTTATCATGGGTAGAGACACTATTGCTGACGTAATAACCTCTATACGAAATGCTGACATGAATAGAAAAGGGATGGTTCAAATAGAATCTACTAACATCACAGAAAACGTTGTAAAAATGCTTTTACGAGAGGGGTTTCTTGAAAACGTGAGAAAACATCAGGAAAACAACAAATATTTTTTGGTTGTAACCCTACGACATAGAAGGAATAGAAAAGGAATGTATCCAACTATTTTCAATTTAAAACGGATCAGTAGGCCTGGTCTACGAATCTATTCTAACTATCAACGAATTCCTAGAATTCTAGGCGGGATGGGAATTGTAATTCTTTCTACTTCTCAAGGGATAATGACAGACCGAGAGGCTCGACTGGAAGGAATTGGGGGAGAAATTTTGTGTTATATATGGTAATCCTTCTTATATCTGAATTGTCGCCAAAATAGAATTGACTGTTTGTCAAAAGAAAAAAGACGTGTTAATTACTCTTAACATTATTTGATATTTCGAGAGGTTTTAACTAAAACGAAAAGAACAAAAAATGGATTCCTAATTCATAATAACAAGGATTCAAATGATTAGGTGCTTTTTTTTTTAACCATCAGCATTTCTTTGATGAGAATACAATTCGAGGTTGGGGTTTAAAATTTCAAGAAATTTATTTTCTTCCAATAAGTATACTCAGAATTAAGTTTAGGAATGACAACTATGAAAATAAGAGCCTCCGTTCGTCAAATTTGTGATAAATGTCGATTGATCCGTAGGAGAGGACGAATTATAGTAATTTGTTCCAATCCGAGACATAAACAAAGACAAGGATAATCTTTTGAAAATGGACTCTATAACATAAAGTAACCAATACAAAAATAGGATACGTTTTGACATGAAATGGATATATCCATATACCTCGAATTTCTCGTTATAAAAAGTAAAGTATGGCAAAATCTATACCAAGAACTGGTTCACGGAGAAATGCCCGGATTGGGTCACGTAAGAATATACGCCGAATACCAAAGGGCGTTATTCATGTTCAAGCAAGTTTCAACAATACCATTGTGACTATTACAGATGTCCGAGGTCGGGTAATCTCTTGGGCCTCCGCCGGTACTTGTGGATTCAAAGGTACAAGAAGAGGGACTCCATTTGCTGCTCAAACCGCAGCAGGAAAGGCTATTCGTACAGTCATAGATCAAGGTATGCAACGAGCAGAAGTGATGATCAAAGGTCCCGGTCTCGGTAGGGATGCAGCATTACGCGCTATTCGAAGAAGTGGTATACCATTAAGTTTCGTACGTGATGTAACCCCTATGCCCCATAATGGATGTAGGCCCCCTAAGAAAAGACGTGTATAGAAATAAAAATGAAATAGATTTCAAGAGAAATAAACAATTCAATGATCTGATCAAATAATATTAATATGGTTCGAGAGAAAGTAAGAGTATCTACTCGGACACTACGGTGGAAGTGTGTTGAATCAAGAGCAGATAGTAAGCGTCTTTATTATGGACGCTTTAT